ATAAACCTTTCGTATAAAATCAAAGAACTAAGATATTCTTTCTATTGAGGAGATCCGTTTTGAGTCATTATCTATATTGAATTCCTGATCAATTGCTTTTTTCTATCTTTTTCTTATTTTTCTTATATTTATTATTTTTACATATTTTATTATACATAATATATTTATACTATAATAAATATATACCTCTTAGTATAAATATATACCTTTACTTTTATTTTATTTAAATTATTTTATCTAAATATTAAATACTTTGTTTAAGTTTAAATTTTAATATCTATTTTAAAAATTTCTATTATTTATTAGAATATTTTAGAATATTTCGAATTTCTATTTTAATAATATAATAATATTTTTTTTTTATTAAAATAGAATAATATAATAAAATAAATAATAATAATAAAGTTAAATAAGATTAAATAAAAAAAATCAAATGAAAAAAGAAAATAAAGAGAAGAAGGTGGATTTTTATCAATCTTTATTTCACGTGTTACATCACATAACAAAAATTTTTAATTTGGAATTAGGAGAGATGGCTGAGTGGACTAAAGCGGCGGATTGCTAATCCGTTGTACAAATTATTTGTACCGAGGGTTCGAATCCCTCTCTTTCCGCTTTCTCTGATCACTTGGTATTTTCTAATTCGAAAAGATTCTCATCCTATGAAACAAATAAGATTATTAAGAATTAATTTATAAAAAAGCAAAAAAAACTATAAATTTTTTATTCCTCACGTCCAGGATTGCGTCCTGGATCATTAGATAAGAATCCAAAGATAAAAAGGGAAACAAAGAATATCACTACTGTGTAAACAAAGAGTTTGAGAGTAAGCATTACACAATCTCCAAGATCATTTTTTTTTTTTTTTTTTGAAAAAGGGGAATAGATTGCCTATTTTTTACCACATATACCATTTTTTTGTTTTGACACCCCCAAAAATGAAAAATAAAACGAATTTCTTTGTAATAAGATTTTGATTCATTCGTTACCCGAGATTTCTTGTCATATCAATAATTAGGTATTATGGAGGACCTAATAGTCCATACTCACCGGAAGGTCAGAACGGGGAAAAGGCTGATCCAAATTCATCGCTGCGGTTATTCATTCAATATACAAGAATTTCCATTTTTGAATCGAGGGTTCGTAATGTAAGACTTATCTGATCTTATCAATTTTTATAATTTTTTTATCAAATACATCATCAATTTAGCAGAGTATTAAAGATTTCATCGAAAACTTACAGCGGCTTGCCAAACAAAGGCTAAGAGAAAAAAGAGTACAGGTATGACAGGCATAACATCTATGATTGGATTGAAAATGGCATAAGCTTCGGGCAATTTGGCGAAGAAAAAACTACTCGAATAAAGTACAGAATTAAGACAGATACCGATTAAACTAAAGATATTAAGCATAACAAGCATTTCGTTCTTGTGGATTAGATAATTTTGAGTTATTTTTATAAGGGAAAAATGAAAAAGGCAGATCAAGAAATCCTTCTTTTTCTTCGGTTCGGACTTTCCCAAATAAAAAATCCCTCTCCCCATTATCATTCTAAAATGAGAATATAAGGAATTCAACTTTCATACAATATCTTAATTGAATTCTATGTAATGATCAATGAATTTTTTTGATTCTATATCTACATGTCTTGAATCCTAGCAACAAAATATCCCATATGTTTTTGTGTATTTGGGTTGGGATTGACGAATAACCAATACCAATATTAGTATTGATTAATATCGAATAGAAATCAAAATGGGGCGTGGCCAAGCGGTAAGGCAGCGGGTTTTGGTCCCGTTATTCGGAGGTTCGAATCCTTCCGTCCCAGATCGTTTTTCATGAAACGAAAGATGGGATCACACTGCATTCCACATGAAACAAAAATTTGTTAAAGGGAAAAATCTTTTCTTATTAATTTTCAGAATGGTTCTAAGAATCATATCTGAGAATTCGTTTGGTTTCTCACAAACGGAATCAAGTGTCAAATGTGGGTAAAATTGAATATCTTTATTTTCATTCAATTCATATGATAGAATATGGGGTTAAATTCAATAAATTTGATCCTTGCTGACCCTTATCCGGATAAATACTTATTTATCCGTAGATAGAAATATTATATACCGGTTGAACCAATGACTATTCATGATTTTATATTGAATCAATTCCATACCGCTTTGAAATTTCAATTAGAGGAATGTTATGGTAAAACTTCGTTTGAAACGATGTGGTAGAAAGCAACGTGCGACTTGAAGGACATGGTCGGCTGTGGATTTTTACATCCGCCATCTTCTATAGTAATGAAGATGCTCTTGGCTCGACATAGTTTGTTCTGTTCTGCCCGGAACCTAATTTGTGTTGGGTTATAAGTAAATAGTACATGATGAAGCTCGAGAAGAAAGGATTGATTCATTTTTCAAGGGAAAGAATCTAGGGTTAGTGAAAATCAATAAGTTAGACCAACTCTGTAAGTATATCCTCACTATATATAAATTCTAAATCGAAAGGTTCAAATTCAGAACAAGTTTGAAAAGTCCAATTTTTAGAAATTGGTAACACTATTTCGATGAAAAGTGTATCACAAGGGAATCAATCATTCGTATTCTATTTATATAGAAAGAAATAACAAAAAAAGGTATGTTGCTGCCATTTTGAAAGGAATAAGGATCCCCGAGGTAATGTCTAAACCCAATGATTTCACAAAGCAAGGATAAAGGATTCCGAAACAAGGAAACACTATTTTCAATTGTCTCAACAATTGGATCAGACTGCGGAATAAAAATAGATTCGAAATGAGACAAACAAAAGAGTTTAGAGACGGCTCAATAAATGTCTAAGGATTTTCTTGTCAGAATTACCCAACTTGAGTTATGAGTATGAATGAGATTTCTTCCTTTTTCTGTAAGTAAGAAGAAAAAAGTACTCAATTCAAATTATAGTAAAATTCATTATTTTATGGATCCACTTGCTATTATATACAGAAATTGGAATCATTTTTCTCGAGCCGTATGAGGAAAAAACCTCCTATACGTTTCTAGGGGGGGCATTGTTTATTTACATCTATCCCAATGAGCCATCTATCGAATCGTTGCAATTGATGTTCGATTCCGAAGAGAAGGAAGAGATCTTCGAAAAGTAGGTTTTTACGATCCGATAAAGAATCAAACTTATTTAAATGTTCCTGCTATTCTATATTTCCTTGAAAAAGGTGCTCAACCTACAGGAACTGTTTATGATATTTTAAAGAAGGCAGAATTCTTTAAAGAAAGAACTTTGAGTTAATTAAAGGAAAAAATTATTAAATAAATAAAATAAAGTAGGGAAGGTTAACTAGTATCTATCCTTGTGTAATTATTTCTATTTACACACCATTTTCCTTTTTCTTGCTTTATTCATATTTTGGTGGGGGAATTGAATTTAACAACAAACAAGGGGTTAAGCTTGCTTATCGTACTTTTATTGATTGAATAAACCGGGGATTTTTTATTTACCTTTTCCTTAATTTTTCCCATTCCAATTTCTTATTTATGTTGTGCCAATCCAACACAAGTCTTTATTTTATTTACTTGATTTACTTTCTCAACATTGCTTTTATATTGACAATGGTGTATCGAACAAATATAATTCGATCGTAGATAAATAGGGCTGTTTATCCCCACCCCATATTGGTTTTTTTGTTTCCTTCACTCAAATGATGGGTTTGCCTTGCTGCATTTACTCTCATACAAGATGTATTTTCTTAGGGAAAATCAAAAAAGAATTTGATAAAAAATGGGTGGTCTGTCATAATTTTGACATTTCGATTAGGAATATTTTTAATCCGATCTGCTAATTTTGGTATTTTGTGTTTCTAATTGATCAGAAAATCCTTCTTTTCGATGTGTTGCTAGTTCAATGTTTTGATAGGGTCGTGCAGTGCAACTCAATTGATTTTTATATTTCGATCATATCTACATATCCTATTTATCCGGGTTGCTAACTCAACGGTAGAGTACTCGGCTTTTAAGTGCGACTATGATCTTTTACACATTTGGATGAAGCAACGAATTCGTCCAGACTATTGGTATAGTCTATAAGACCACGACTGATCCTCAAGGGTAATGAATGGAAAAAACAGCATGTCGTAATAAAATCAATTTATTATTTTATTAGATTTTTTATTTTATTAATTTATTTAATTTGAAATGAAAGTCAAAGTTAAAGTAGAACTTTGAGTTTATCCTTACCGAATCATTACAGTTTCAAAGGATTGTTTTGATTTTTGGAAGGGGACAAAAGAAATTCACATTTACAGTTGGGTCTAGTGAATAAATGGATAGAGCTCTATGGCTCCAATTCTGGTAAAATAAAAAGCAACGAGCTTATGTTCTTAATTGGAATGATTACCCGATCTAATTAGATGTTAAAAATGAATTAGTGCCTAATGCGGGAAAGAGTGGGTTCTCCTGTGAGTGAACCATTGATTTTTTCTTTTTTTTTTTCAGAATCCTAATTATTCTTTATTATGGATTGTAGACGGATGTGTATAAGAAACAGTATATTGATAAAGAGAATTTATTCCAAAGTCAAAAGAGCGATTGGGTTGCAAAAATAAAGGATTTTTTCTCCTGTTGTAATTATAACGAACATAAACCAATTGGATAGAAAAGGAAGGTAAAAAGATCTGTTGATTGGACTCCCTCTTTCTTTTCCGGGGTATATATTTTTTTCTTACTATACTATATACATAATACAATACCTAATACCCTGTTCTGACCATATTGCACTATGTATGTATCATTTGATAAACCAAGAAAAACCTCCTGCCTCTGGCTCAAGTAGAAATGTAAATGGAAGAATTACAAGGATATTTAGAAAAAGATAGATCTCGGCAACAACACTTCCTATATCCGTTTCTTTTTCAGGAGTATATTTATGCGTTTGCTCATGATCATGGTTTAAATGATTCGATTTTTTACGAACCCGTGGAAATTTTTGGTTATGACAATAAATCTAGTTCAGTA